ACTGATGTGTGATTACTATGCTCTACAGTACTGTGAGGGCTGAGGTAGGTGAGTAATTTTTGTCAGACAGTTTATATTGTTGGTTTATCGTGTTCTTTAGCTTTTGTGTGGTGCGGGGATTTTTAGCGGCGGGGGTAAGGGAGTATTTAAAATGTCTGAAGTGATGGAAACAGCTGTATTTTAATTTTGGGTGAGACAGTAGGCGCTGTCTAGTTTGGGTTGAACCATTAGTCTTACCTATGTCAGGGGATGGAATAATATTATTAAAATGGGATGGAATAATATTATTAAAATGGGATGGAATAATATTATTAAAATGGGATGGAATAATATTATTAAAATGGGAATAATATTATTAAAATGGGATGGAATAATATTATTAAAATGGGATGGAATAATATTATTAAAATGGGATGGAATAATATTATTAAAATGGGATGGAATGACATCATTAAAATGGGGTAGAGTTTGGGCTCAAGCCTTAGTCATGTCAGGGGATGGAATGACATCATTAAAATGGGCTCAAGCCTTAGTCATGTCAGGGGATGGAATGACATCATTAAAATGGGGTAAAGCTGCGGGGTTTTCCTGTTTCCGGGGGGTTTTCAGGAGTATAAATAACCTTAGGAGTTTGGGGGGTGGGGGGGGTTTTGCGCGCAAAAAGGGGGGAAATCTAAGGGATCACTGGGCTAACAAGCTTGTCTTTATGCACTTGATATCCATTAATGTTATTCTTAGAATAAAGTTTAACTACGTTGATACTATTTCCCTGCAAGCAAGGAAATGTTCTACCTTGAACGTTTCTATTGGCTAGATGCACTCTGAAATGCCAGATGAAAAGGAAAAAAAAAAGAGAACCCCTTACCCGCTGGAGTGAACGCTCGGCTTGCTGGGTAACGAGTCGTATGTAATCCCAACATTAACTTATGCAAGTGTTAGTGAAAGTGTGAGGGATAGGATCGAGTCATGGCCCTGAAGTAGGAACCAAATGCCAGGAATAGTTCACCGGGTGAAACCCCCACAGTTTTTGTCCCTCACCCTCAATAACCGTTATCATTCAGGGATCAACTGATGGTAGGCTCTTACTACATTAAGATTGTTTATTTCATATGAATTTGAGTCCTGGTATAACTTAACTTATGAGGTTTGTGTTCGGTCTTAAATTTTGTTGCTGGTCCTTGATTTTTAGGGATATAACCCTTCATAGACGGGTTTTTGTATACTTTATAGCTTCATTGTCCGATCTTGAATGGTTAGTACCTGTTTTTGGTCTACTTTTGTTTATGTCTTGTACATCGGACTAAATGGTTACTATAAATATATGGTGTAATTACATATATGTATATTGAAACGTAAGGGTATGTCACCCAGAAAATAGTTTAGATGTTAGAATCCTAGCTTTGGGAGTTAGGGGTAGGAGTTAGAATCTCCTTTTTCTGAGCAACAGGAGGGATTTTAACCCTCGACGGCCAGTTTACAAGACTGGCGCTCTCACGCTGAGCTACTGGTGCATCGTCATCCAAGAATTTTATTCTCTAATCAGCCTGTTATAGGGATCATGACTAGGAAAAGGAAGAAATACAGAAATGAGGCAACTTGTCCAATAATAACAAAGGGATGTTCTACGGGTATCCCTCCAATTCATGTGAGAATCATCACATCTGCTACGAGGGATCAGAATAGAAATTGCGAAAAGGGACGAAATATGAGACTACGTTGTTTTGAGGTGTGGAGAATGGGGACAAGTATGAGAATTAAAATGGAGAATAGGAGAGCGAGCACGCCTCCAAGTTTATTTGGGATGGACCGAAGAATGGCGTACGCGAATAGGAAGTACCATTCGGGCTTGATATGAGGAGGTGTAACAAGCGGGTTTGCGGGGGTGAAATTGTCTGGGTCGCCCAAGAGGTTCGGGGAGAATAAAGCGAGGGCAGCGAGCGCGACTAGGAGGGCTGCAAATCCAAGGAGGTCTTTGTAGGAGAAGTAGGGGTGGAAGGGGATCTTGTCCGAATCTGAGTTCAGCCCAGTGGGGTTATTCGAGCCGGTTTCGTGTAGGAAAATGAGGTGGATAACGGTTGCAGCCGCAATGACGAATGGGAAGAGGAAGTGGAATGCAAAGAACCGGGTGAGGGTGGCGTTATCAACGGAAAACCCGCCCCAGATTCATTGCACCAAGGTGTTACCGACATAGGGGACGGCTGAGAGTAGGTTGGTGATGACGGTGGCGCCTCAGAAAGACATTTGTCCTCAGGGGAGAACGTAGCCGACGAAGGCGGTCATTATTACGAGAAGCAGTAGGATTACACCGACATTTCATGTTTCCTTGTAAAGGAAGGAGCCGTAGTATAAGCCGCGGCCGATGTGGAGATAGATACAAATGAAAAAGAATGATGCGCCGTTGGCGTGCACATTTCGGATTAGTCAGCCGTAATTTACGTCTCGACAGATGTGGGCCACGGAGGTAAAGGCAGTTGCGATGTCTGATGTGTAGTGTATAGCTAAGAATAAGCCCGTTAAAATCTGGGTGATTAAACATAGTCCCAGAAGGGAGCCAAAGTTTCATCAGACAGAAATGTTAGAGGGGGTTGGCAAATCGACTAATGCGTCATTTGCGATTTTTAAAAGGGGGTGTGATTTTCGTAGGCTGGCCATGAGGGTTCTTGTAGTTGAATGACAACGACGGTTTTTCAAGCCGTGAGTCCTGGTTAAAGTCCTGGCAGGAACTATGACTTTTGTGATATGTCTAGTATTATTTTGCCTTGTTTTAGGGTTGGTAGCGGTTGCTTCGAACCCATCTCCTTATTTTGCTGCTTTGGGGTTAGTTGTTGTTGCTGGTATAGGGTGCGGAGTTCTGATTGGTCATGGTGGGCCCTTCTTATCCTTAGTATTATTTTTAATTTACTTAGGAGGGATGCTGGTTGTATTTGCTTATTCTGCGGCGTTGGCGGCTGAGCCGTACCCAGAGAGCTGGGGGAGTCGGCCTGTAATGGTTTATAGTGCTAGCTACATGGCAGTAGTAATTTTAGTTTCCGTGTTGTTTTGAGGGGGGTGGTACGAGTCTTCTTGAGCGTTGGTGGATGAACTAGGCGAATTTTCGGTGTTTCGTGGTGATGTTGCGGGAGTTGCACTTATGTATGCATCGGGGGGTTGAATATTAATTATTAGTGCGTGGGTGCTTTTATTAACATTATTTGTGGTTTTGGAGTTAACTCGAGGGATGAGTCGGGGGGCGCTCCGGGCAGTTTAAATAGTAAAAACAAGGACTATTAGGGCGAGAGAGAGAACGAACGAGAGAAGAAATGTTTTGATTATCCCCTTCTGGATATTGCTTGTGGAGGAGGCTAGGGGGATATTGGATGATGTAATTGCCTTGGGCCCTGTCTTCTCTAGTCAAGTTTGGTCGATTATTTGGCTGGCAATAGATTGCCCTAATAATAAGCTGAGTTTAGGGGCTAACCGGTGGAAGACGTGAGGATAAAAGCCCAATATAAGGGAGAAATGGTAGGGGTTGTTGCGGGGTGTTGATTGGGACGGTTTATTTACTACTGCGACGATTACCATGGCAATAAGAAGTCCAGAGATTGTGACTGTGAGGGCGGCTAGTTTAAGGAGGGGAGACATAGTTATGACTGGTGTTTTTAACGGGGAGATGTTCGAGAAAATGAGAAGTCCTGCTACAATGCTTCCTCAAGCGAGTCGCTTGATTGGGTTAATAAGTGCTGGGTTGTTTTCATTAATAGGGGTGATAGGTGTGAATCGGGGTTGACCTATTGAGACATAGAATACCAGACGAAAGCTGTAAACTGCTGTAAATGAGGTGGCTAGAAGGGTGAGAGCGAGGGCCCAGGCGTTTAGGTGGGATGTGTTCATTGCCTCAATAATAGCATCTTTAGAGAAGAAGCCGGCTAGGAAAGGTGTTCCTGTAAGGGCGAGGCTGCCAATAGTTAGGCAGGAGGACGTGAATGGAGTAAGGCGGTGCATTCCCCCTATTTTCCGGATGTCTTGCTCGTCGTTTAGGCTATGAATGATAGACCCGGAGCATAAGAATAATATAGCTTTGAAGAAGGCGTGTGTACAGATGTGCAGAAATGCAAGTTGTGGCTGGTTAAGTCCGATGGTGACCATCATTAGTCCTAGTTGGCTAGATGTGGAGAATGCAATAATTTTCTTGATGTCGTTTTGTGTGAGAGCACAGGTCGCAGTGAACAGTGTTGTAAGGGCTCCGAGGCAAAGGCAGGTTGTGAGGGCGATTGGGTTGTTCTCTAAGAGCGGGCTCATTCGGACCAACAGGAAAATTCCTGCGACAACCATCGTGCTTGAGTGAAGTAGGGCGGATACCGGTGTCGGGCCTTCCATTGCGGCTGGCAGTCAGGGGTGGAGTCCAAATTGGGCTGATTTGCCAGTTGCTGCGACGATAAGGCCTAACAGCGGGAAAGACAGGTCCATGTTTTTGGAGGCTGAAAATAACTGTTCTAGGTCTCAGGAGTTTAGGTTAAGTGCTATTCATGCTATGGCGAAGATGAGGCCGATGTCTCCAACCCGATTGTACACCACGGCTTGTAGTGCTGCGGCGTTAGCATCTGCTCGGCCGTACCATCAGCCGATAAGGAGAAAGGATATGATCCCGACACCTTCTCAGCCGATGAATAGTTGAAACATGTTGTTTGCGGTGACCAGGATGATCATCGCAATAAGGAATGTTAATAAGTACTTGAAAAAGCGGTTCATCTGTGGGTCTGCATGTATGTATCACGAAGCAAATTCTAGAATTGACCAAGTTACATAAAGGGCGATGGGGACGAAGATAGCCGAATAGAAGTCAAGTTTTAGGCCGATATTAATGCTAAAGGAGTTAGTATTTATCCAGGTTCAGATAGTAACGATAGTTTCTGAACCTTGGTGGAGGTAGAGGGCTAATGGCAGAAGGCTAACAAAGAAAGCTGTTTTTACAGCAATTGTCACGTGTGAGTTGGCCCAATCAAGTTTTCGAGGGGAGGGGAGGAGTGATGTGGCTAGAGGGAAGGTGAGAAGTGTAAACACAATGGCCAGGCTGGAGGTTACAATCAACATGTTTGGAGACATAGCTGCTACTTGGATTTGCACCAAGAGTTTTTGGTTCCTAAGACCAACGGATGAGCTGTTATCCTTTAGGAGCAAGTGCGAGTGAGCCCAGGAGTCCAACCAAGGTCATGGGGATTAGCAGTCCCCATTGCTGCGAGCCTCTCTCGGTGGGTAAGAGGGTTTTAACTTCTGTTTTTAGAATCACAATCTAATGTTTTGTTTAAACTATACCTACAGGCAGTTCAGCCTCAAATTAGCTCAGGTTTGAGGATGAGTAGAATGAGGGGGAGCAAGTGTAAAGTAATAAGTAAATGTTCTCGGGTGTGGGATGGTTCAAGTGCAAGAATGTGTGTTGGGAGGGGGCCCCGTTGGGTTATAAGGAATATATAAAGTGAGTAGGCAGCTGTAATTAGGGTGCCTGCCCCGGTTAGTGCTAGTGTTCACCAGGACCAGTTAAATAGGGAGATAATAATCATGAGTTCACCCATAAGATTGGGAAGGGGCGGGAGTGCTAGGTTAGCCAAGCTGGCAATAAATCACCAAGTCGCTATGAGGGGGAGGGCCATTTGAAGTCCTCGTGCCAACACCATGGTTCGGCTGTGTGTTCGTTCGTAGTTTGTATTTGCTAGACAAAAAAGAGCTGAGGAGGTAAGGCCGTGGGCAATTATTAGGACCAGGGATCCCGTGAGGCCTCAGGGCGATTGGATTAGAATCCCCCCGGCTACGAGTCCCATATGGCTTACAGATGAGTAGGCAATTAAAGACTTGAGGTCGGTTTGTCGTAAGCAGATTGAGCCGGTCATGACAACACCCCATAGTGCAAAGATGATGAATGGGTAGCTTAGTTCCTTAGTTAACGGCTCTAGTATGGTTATTATGCGGATTATTCCGTAACCACCAAGTTTGAGGAGAACTGCTGCAAGAATTATTGAGCCTGCAATTGGGGCTTCGACGTGTGCTTTGGGGAGCCATAGATGGACTCCGTAAAGAGGTATTTTGACTAGAAATGCTAGAAGACAGCCTGCTCATCATAGTTTATCCGCGAAAGAGACTAGTGGGGTTGGGTCTGTGAAGTGGAGGGTTAGAAGTGACAGGGTCCCGGCGGAATTTTGAAGTAAAAGTAGGGCGACTAGTAAGGGTAGTGATCCTGCTAGGGTGTAGAAGAGAAAGTAAGTGCCTGCACTAAGGCGTTCTGTTTGATTTCCTCAACGGGTGATAATGATGAGCGTGGGGATGAGGGTGGCTTCGAACATCACGTAAAACATGATAATTTCGGTTGCACTAAATGCTAGAATTAAAAAGAACTGAAGGGAGGTAAGGAGGGTGATGTACATGCGCTGGCGATTAATGGGTTCTGAGGCCGTGTGGTTTTGGCTTGCCAGAATCATTAGGGGAAGTAATCAGCATGTCAGTACGAGAAGGGGTGTTGAGAGGGCATCTGTTGCCATGTAGAGGTTAAGGGAGGACCAGCCAGTTTCTGAGAGGTTTTTTAGTCACGAGAGACTAGTCAGGGAAATACAGAAACTATAGGTCAGGGTGGTTGGTCAAAGTCAGCTTGGTTTGAGTAGCCATGTTGTTGGGATCAGTATGAGTGTTGGAATTAAGATTTTTAGCATTGTAGTAAGTTCAGGCTCTGAAGTCGGTCGGTACCGTGTGTTCGAGCGGTAGCTACTAAGAGGGCTAATCCTGCACTCGCTTCGCAGGCTGAAAATGCGAGCAGCAGTATAGGAGAAGCTGAGAAGCTAGTTGAGTCTAGTTGAAGTGTCCAGAGGGAGAGGGCAATGAATAGGGACAGTATTATACCCTCTAGGCATAACAGCGCGGAAAGGAGGTGGAACCGGTGAAATGCCAAGCCTGTTAGGCCTAGAAGAAAGGCGGAGGAGAATGCAAAGTGTGTGGGGGTCATTAGGCGGTTGCGGGTTTAAACCACAAATTTTTGAGCCGAAATCAAATGTTTTACTTAGACTAACCGCCTATTCAGCTCACTCTAGGCCTCCCTGTATTCACTCATAAATAAGGCCGAGGGTAAGAAGAAAAAGGACTGCTGTGGCCCAGGTGAATGTTAGTAAGGGGGTGGGTAGTTGATCTCCTCATGGGAGGGGAAGGAGGAGCGCAATTTCCAGGTCGAATAGGAGAAAAAGGATAGCAATGAGGAAGAATCGTAGTGAAAAAGGAAGTCGAGCCGAGCCCATAGGGTCAAAGCCGCATTCATATGGAGAAAGCTTTTCGTGGTCTGGTGAAATCTGAGGTAATCAGAAGGAGACGATAGCGAGTACCGTTGAGAGTACGGCGGTGATCGTAATAATTGTCATAAGAAGGCTCATTATCTTTCCTTGGAATTTAACCAAGACCGGGTGATTGGAAGTCACTTATACTGAGTTTGATACTAGAAAGATTAAGATCCTCATCAATAGATGGAGATATAAAGGAACAGTCAGACAACGTCTACGAAGTGTCAGTATCATGCGGCTGCTTCGAATCCAAAGTGGTGGCCAGGTGTAAAATGATGCAGGATTTGACGCAGTAGGCAAATAGCTAAGAATGTTGAGCCAATTAAAACATGGAGTCCGTGGAAGCCCGTAGCAACGAAGAATGTGGCGCCATAGACCCCGTCTGCAATGGTGAAGGGGGCTTCGTGGTACTCAAGGGCTTGAAGGAATGTAAAGTATCCGCCAAGAAGAATTGTGAGAAAAAGAGATTGAATAGCTTGCTTTCGTTTACCTTCTATGATGCTGTGGTGTGCTCAAGTGACTGTTACGCCGGAGGCAAGAAGAACTGCTGTATTTAGTAAGGGGACTTCAAAGGGGTCGAGGGGTGTAATACCTGCTGGTGGTCAGAAGCCGCCTAGTTCGGGGGTGGGGGCTAGGCTTGCGTGGTAGAAGGCTCAGAAGAATCCTAAAAAGAAGAGGACTTCTGAGGTAATAAACAGAATTATTCCGTACCGAAGGCCTTTCTGTACAGGTGGAGTGTGGTGACCTTGAAATGTCGCTTCTCGGACGACATCCCGCCATCATTGAAAGATTGTTAAAATAAGGAGAATTGTGCCAAGTGTTATTAAAGTTGTGGAGTGGAAGTGAAATCAGATAGCAAGGCCGGATGTTATTAGAAGTGCAGCGATGGCTCCCGTGAGGGGTCATGGGCTGGGGTCAACCATATGGTAAGGGTGTGCTTGATGGGCCATTAGACGTTTTCTTGTAGGTAGAGGCTTAGGAGAAGGACAAATACATAGGCCTGGATTATTGCGACTGCAACTTCTAGGAGTGTGAGAAGGAAAAGAAGGGCTGCCGTTGAAATCGCGATTACAGGCATTAGAGGGAGAAGTACAAAGGCGGCTGTTGCAATAAGTTGAATTAGGAGATGGCCTGCCGTTAGGTTTGCTGTTAGTCGGACACCAAGGGCGAGAGGGCGGATAAATAGGCTAATTGTTTCAATGATAATTAAAACTGGAATTAGGGCCGTAGGGGTACCTTCTGGTAATAGGTGGCCTAGGGCATGCGTAGGTTGGTTTCGTATCCCAATAATTACAGTGGCGAGTCAGAGTGGGACTGCGAGGCCTATATTTAGGGAAAGTTGGGTTGTCGGGGTGAAGGTGTATGGGAGAAGGCCGAGCATGTTGATGGATAATAGAAAAATTATAAGTGATATAAATAGGGTTGCTCACTTGTGTCCTCCGAGATTAATGGGAAGGAGGAGTTGCGAGGTGAAGCGATTGATAAACCACCCTTGGAGTGTGAGTAGGCGGTTGTTTATTCATCGGCCGGAGGGGGTTGGAAATAGTATTCATGGTAAAATAATTGCAAGTGCAATTAGGGGGATGCCCAGGTATGTGGGGGATATAAATTGATCGAAGAAGCTTAGTACCATGGTCAGTTTCAGGGCTCTGTTTTAGGTTTTTCTGTGCTTTGTGGGGTGGGTTCGTTGGGGAAAGTGTGGGCTAAAACTTTTGGGGGGATAATTGTCAAAAATACTATTCAAGAAAAAATCAGGATTATAAACCAGGGTGCGGGGTTTAGCTGGGGCATGTCACTAAGGGTGGTTGTTAGGCACCAATTTTTAGCTTAAAAGGCTAACGCTGGGACTTATTAGCTTCTTAGTGAGGCTTCTTCAATTATTAACGAAGACCAGTTTTCGAAGTGCTGAAGGGGGACTGCTTCTACAACGATAGGTATGAAGCTGTGATTAGCTCCGCAGATTTCAGAGCATTGACCGAAGAATACGCCTGGGCGGCTAATGATAAAAGTTGTTTGATTTAGTCGGCCGGGTACAGCATCTACTTTTACGCCTAGGGCGGGGATTGCTCAGGAATGTAGGACGTCTTCAGCGGAAATAAGGACTCGAATAGGGGACTCGACAGGAGTGACCATTCGGTGGTCGGCTTCAAGGAGTCGGAACTGCCCAGGTGTAAGGTCTTGTGTAGGTGTCATGTAGGAGTCAAAGCCGAGGTCTTCATAATCTGTATATTCATAGCTTCAGTATCATTGGTGGCCTAGGGCTTTAATTGTGAGGTGGGGGTCGTTGATCTCATCCATTAGGTATAAAATTCGGAGGGATGGGAGGGCGATAAGAATCAGGATGATAGCTGGGAGAACTGTTCAGATAATTTCAATTTCTTGGGAGTCTAGTACAAGTTTGTCCGTGAGTTTTGCTGTGACCATGGCAACAATAATATAAAGTACCATCGTGCTAATGAGGATTACAATTATTAAGGCGTGATCGTGGAAGTGAAGTAGTTCTTCTATTAGGGGTGAAGCTGCGTCTTGAAATCCGAGTTGTGAGGGATGGGCCATTATGTTGGCAAGATACGCGGGGCTTTAACCCGCGATTCTGCCTTGACAAGGCAGTGTTATAGCATTTTACTAGTATCTTATGGTGGATTATAAGAAAGTGGCAGAGCGGTTATGTGATTGGCTTGAAACCAATTGATGGGGGTTCAACTCCTCCCTTTCTCGCTAGTTTAATGGGGCTCGGACGAATGCAGGCTCTTCAAATGTGTGGTAGGGTGGAGGGCAGCCGTGGAGTCATTCGACGTTTGTTGCGGTTATAACGACTGACAGGACTTCTCGTTTAGCTGAGAATGCTTCTCAAATAATGAATAAGAACATGATTACAGCTACGAGTGATATTAAGGATCCGATGGAAGAGACTGTATTTCAAAGGGCATAGGCGTCGGGGTAGTCAGAGTAGCGTCGGGGTATCCCGGCTAGGCCTAAGAAATGTTGGGGGAAGAATGTTAGATTTACCCCGATGAATATTACGCCGAAGTGAATTTTTGTTCACGCTGAGTGTAGTGTGTAGCCTGTGAATAGGGGGAATCAGTGTACGAAACCGGCAACGATAGCAAAGACGGCCCCTATTGAAAGGACGTAGTGGAAGTGGGCTACTACGTAATATGTGTCATGGAGCACAATGTCTAGAGAGGAGTTAGCCAGAACGATCCCGGTTAGACCTCCTACTGTGAAAAGGAAGATAAACCCTAGGGCTCACAGTAGTGGGGTTTCTCATTTAATGTTTCCTCCGTGAAGGGTTGCAAGTCAGCTAAAGACCTTTACGCCTGTTGGGATTGCAATAATTATTGTTGCCGACGTAAAGTAGGCTCGTGTGTCTACATCTATCCCGACTGTGAACATATGGTGGGCTCATACAATAAAGCCCAGGAGGCCGATAGCCATCATAGCCCATACTATACCTATATAGCCGAATGGTTCTTTTTTCCCCGAGTAGTATGCAACGATGTGTGAGATTATCCCGAAGCCTGGGAGAATTAAAATGTAGACTTCAGGGTGGCCAAAGAATCAGAACAGGTGTTGGTAGAGGATGGGATCACCTCCCCCTGCAGGGTCAAAGAAGGTTGTATTCAGGTTTCGGTCTGTGAGTAGCATTGTGATGCCAGCGGCTAGGACTGGTAGGGAAAGAAGTAGGAGGACGGCCGTAATTAGTACGGCTCAGATAAATAGGGGGACTTGGTATATGGACACAGTCGTGGGCTTCATATTAATGATGGTGGTGATGAAGTTAATGGCCCCAAGAATTGAGGAGATGCCTGCAAGGTGAAGTGAAAAGATAGTCAGATCTACCGAGGCTCCAGCGTGGGCGAGGTTGCTAGCTAAAGGGGGGTAGACAGTCCACCCAGTACCGGCCCCGGCTTCAACACCTGAAGAAGCTAGGAGAAGGAGGAATGAGGGGGGTAGAAGTCAGAAGCTTATGTTGTTTATTCGGGGAAATGCTATATCTGGGGCGCCGATTATTAAGGGGATGAGTCAATTGCCAAAACCTCCGATCATAATTGGTATAACCATAAAAAAGATTATTACAAAGGCGTGTGCGGTAACGATTACGTTATAAATCTGGTCGTCCCCTAGGAGAGCTCCAGGTTGGCTAAGTTCTGCCCGAATGAGAAGGCTTAGGGCTGTCCCCACTATTCCGGCTCAGGCACCAAATACGAGATAGAGGGTGCCGATGTCTTTGTGATTGGTCGAGAAAAATCAACGTGTGATTGCCACAGGTAGGATGGCTGAGTTAAGCGGTGGATTGTAGCCCCATAGACAGAGGTTTGAGTCCTCTTCTTACCAAGCCCTGGGGTGTTACACGTTAGATTGCAAATCTAAAGAAGTAGGCTAGTCGCCTACCGGGGCTTTCCCCCGCCTTTCAGCTGTTGAGTTAGGCGGGGGAAAGTAGACAGATGCTCGCCGGATAGAGCGCTTAGCTGTTAACTAAGAAGTTGTAGGATCGAGGCCTACCTGTCTAGGAAGGCTTTAGCTTAATTAAAGTGTCTGCTTTGCATGCAGTTGATGTGGGATAACAGCCCGCAAGTCTTATCAGGGGCTGGGAGGTTTTCACTCCCGCTTAGGGCTTTGAAGGCCCTTGGTCTTAATGCTATCCTAAGCCCCTAAGTTGTCAGAAGGGCTAGGGCGGCGGGGGCTAGGGGAAGCAGTAGGGTGGCCGTCGTGCTGGAGATCGCGAGGGGGAGGGTGAGTTGTGGAGAGGGGAATCGTCAGGGGGTGGTGCCAGTAAGGTTATTGGGGGACATTGTAAGTGTTATAGCGTATGAGAGGCGCAAGTAGAAGTATAGACTGAGCAGAGCAGTAAGTGCTGCGAGAGTGGCGAGTGCGGCAAGGTCTTGTTTTGCTAATTCTTGAAGGATAAATCACTTAGGCATAAATCCGGTAAGAGGGGGGAGGCCTCCTAGTGAAAGCAGAATCAAGGGGACGAGGGTCGTCAGAACGGGTGTCTTTGTCCAGGAGATTGCGAGGGCATTGATAGTGGTAGCTTTATTTATCTTGAAAACCAGGAACACCGACGAGGTTATAACGAGATATGTGAGGAGAGTGAGAAGGGTGAGAAGAGGGGAGAACTGGAGGACAAGGAGTATCCAGCCGAGGTGGGCAATTGATGAGTAAGCAAGGATTTTCCGCAGCTGTGTTTGGTTGAGGCCACCCCATCCTCCCACTAGAGTAGACATAAGGCCTATAATAATTAAGGGGGTGGGGTTATCAAGTTGAACTTGCATAAGTAGGGCAAAGGGGGCGAGTTTTTGTCAAGTGGAGAGGATGAGGCCTGTGGTTAGGTCTAGGCCCTGAAGGACCTCCGGTAATCAGGAGTGCATTGGTGCTAGGCCAATTTTTAATGCTAAAGCAACAACAATCATTGTTGTGGGAAGGGGGTGAGTTATTTGTTGAATATCTCACTGGCCCGTGAGTCATGCGTTTGTTGTACTTGCAAATAGCAATGTGGCAGCGGCTGTTGCTTGTGTAAGAAAGTATTTAGTAGAAGCTTCAACTGCTCGCGGATGGTGATGTTGTGCTATAAGTGGAATAATAGCGAGTGTATTGATTTCTAGGCCTATTCAGGCCAGGAGTCAGTGTGAGCTTGCAAATGTAATTGTGGTTCCTAAACCTAGGCCAATAAGTAGGATGGTCAGGATAAAGGGGTTCATTAGTAAAGGAAGGATTTGAACCTACATAGTTGGGGTATGGGCCCAAGAGCTTGTTTAGCTGACTTTACTAGGAAGTGGTGTAGAGGAAGCACAAAGAGTTTTGATCTCTTCAGGTTGGGTTCGAGCCCCTTCTTTCTAAGGAGTTGGGGGGACTTTAACCCCCATGATTCACTCTATCAAAGTGGCCCTTTAAGTTCAGGCACAGCTCCTGATTACAGTTGTGGGGGAAGGCCGGCAAGTGCAGTTGGGAGCGCCAAGTGTCAAATGATTAGGGCTAGGGTAAGCGGGAGGAAGTTTTTCCAGATCAGGTGCATGAGCTGGTCGTATCGGAATCGGGGGTAAGAGGCTCGCACCCACAGGAAGAGAACTGACAGAAGAGCTGCTTTGGTTATTAGGTTTATTGCAGTTAGTGTTGGGATAGTGGGGATGTGCGAGGCGCCCAGGAACAAGACGGCGGACAAGGTGTTTATTAGCAGGATGTTGGAGTACTCGGCTAGGAAGAAGAGGGCGAAAGGGCCGCCTGCGTACTCAACGTTAAAGCCCGAGACGAGTTCAGATTCGCCTTCGGTAAGATCAAAGGGTGCACGGTTTGTCTCAGCGAGTGTGGAGATATACCATATTGCAGCCAGGGGTCAGGCTGGTAAGACTAGTCAAATAGCTTCCTGAGCTGTATTAAAGGTTTGAAGAGTGAACCCTCCTGTAAGGATAATGATGTTAAGCAAAATAAGTCCCAGGCTCACTTCGTAGGAGATGGTTTGTGCCACGGCCCGGAGAGCTCCAACGAGGGCGTATTTTGAATTTGATGCTCAGCCTGAGCCTAGGATGGAATAGACTGCAAGGCTCGATAGTGCGAGGATGAATAAGATCCCCAAGTTAAGGTCTACTGTGGAGTATGGGAAAGGCATTGGGGCCCATAGTGCTAGAGCAAGAGTGAGTGCGAGCATGGGTGCTAGTAGGAAAAGGAGGGGAGATGCGGTCGAAGGTCGGACAGGTTCCTTGATAAAAAGCTTTACACCATCAGCGATGGGCTGGAGAAGGCCATAGGGTCCTACGATATTTGGGCCTTTTCGAAGTTGTATGTAGCCAAGCACTTTCCGTTCAAGTAGGGTGAGGAATGCTACCGCCAATAGTACTGGTACGATGAGGGCTAATGGGTTGATAATATGCGTAATAAGCGTTGTAATCATAGTTAAGGAGAGGATTTGAACCTCTGTGGAAAGGGCTTAGGTCTTTTGCATTAGCCGGGCTCTGCCACCCTAACACGCCGTTATCTTCGGCATAAGCGGTTATGCCCTTTTGCCTAGTTTAGATTTTTTCATTAGGTGGGGGTGAGGCGTACTAAGAGCATGGGCCTCTTCTTTTCGGTCCTTTCGTACTAGAAAAGATCATGGCATAGATAGAAACTGACCTGGATTACTCCGGTCTGAACTCAGATCACGTAGGACTTTAATCGTTGAACAAACGAACCCTTAATAGCGGCTGCACCATTAGGATGTCCTGATCCAACATCGAGGTCGTAAACCCCCTTGTCGATATGGGCTCTAAAAGGGGATTGCGCTGTTATCCCTAGGGTAACTTGATTCGTTGATCGGCTTTGCCGGATCAGTCTGGTCAGAATTTCTGCTGATTAGAGCTGTCGCTCTAGTTTGTAGGAGGAGGGAAATGTAGGGGTGTACTCCTTTTCCACGTGGGGGTTTTGTGTTCCCCATGGTCGCCCCAACCGAAGACATCAAGGCTGGCTTCATTTAGTTCAGGTCCCATAGCTGGGTGTATTTGACATGATCTGCCTTTGCGTCTAAAGCTCCATAGGGTCTTCTCGTCTTATGAGCATATCCCCGCTTCTGCACGGGGAGATCAATTTCATTGACCAGGGGAAGGAGACAGTTAAGCCCTCGTTATGCCATTCATACGGGTCTTCATTTAAAAGACAAGTGATTACGCTACCTTTGCACGGTCAAAATACCGCGGCCGTTAAACTATATTGTCACTGGGCAGGCGGGACCTCTTATACTTATGTTTTGCAAGAGGCGATGTTTTTGGTAAACAGGCGAGGCTTGGGGTACGTTTGCCGAGTTCCTTCTCCCCCTTTTGGTCTTTCCTCTGGGGCACGCCAGTGTGGGGTTAACGGGATAAAATTGGATGTTTTTCTGGTTGATTGATTACAATTTCCAATTCCCTCTTTGATTGGGGCCGTTAAGAGTCGGTGGGGGGTCCGTTCCGATTTACACATGTGCGAGGAGAGAGTACTTAGTATTCTCTTATTACTCATATTAGCATGGTCATCCCTATGTTTAGCATAGGGAGGCTCGTTAAATTTAGGGGATTAAGATAGGGTTATCGGTATATATGGAGGCGCGTATGTTTGAGCTTTAACGCTTTCTGTTAAGGTGGCTGCTTTTAGGCCCACTAAAACATTTGTCCTTAATTGAATGTGATCTTTATCCTGCTGTAAAAGTTGTGTCTTGTTTCAAAGGGGCTGTACCCCCTTTGACTAACACCCCTAGCTTCTCGTTGCATCTGAAGGGTAGTAATAGTGCATGAGTGGGGAATCTAGGGGGCTGAACTTCTATCCAATTCACGGGCAACCAGCTATAACCGAGTTCGGTAGGTTTGTCACCTCTACTCAAAGCTCTTCCCACTCTTTTGCCACAGAGACGGGTTTGCCCTATAAATAGGCTGTCTTGGAGTAGCTCACTCAGTTTCGGGGCTTCAAACTTTAAGTTCTCTTTGCTTGAAAGTGCTAGCTAAATCATGATGCAAAAGGTACGAGTTTTGATCTCTGCTTTATTAAGCTTTACTGGGCTGTTTCATCTCTCTTTCAGCTTTCCCTTGCGGTACTTTTTCTATTGCTCCGGATTTCCTTTTTTATCGCCTGGACTTGGGTGGGAGAATGGTTTGGTCATGTGGGTGTCACGTGCTTTAGGGGTTATTAATAGGGGTTTGTTGGGTGATGGGGGTTGGGCTAGCTAATAGGCGTCAGGGCGATCCGACTCGCACGGATGTCTCCTCGGTGTAAGTGAGGCGCTGGGTCTAGCTTAGCTACGTCCTGATTTTTCCAAGTGCACCTTCCGGTACACTTACCATGTTACGACTTTCCTCCCCTTCGCGGGTTGTTTTTTTTAGTTAGTTTAGTCTTCAGGGCTCGGGGAGGGTGACGGGCGGTGTGTGCGCGCTTTAGGGCCGGTTTCAGCGGGACACTCTATTTCCTGCTTACTACTAAATCCTCCTTCAGTTGCATATTTCAATGCATCATTCGTATTTGCTATCTTTAGCAAATGTAGCCCATTTCTTCCCCTCTCATTCACTACACCTCGACCTGACGTTTTGGGCTCTGCCAACTTTGCTTACTGTTAAGCCTTCACAGGGTAAGCTGACGACGGTGGTATATAGGCGGGTAAGGCAAGGGAGGGTGAGGTTTAACGGGGGTTATCGGTTCTAGAACAGGCTCCTCTAGGTGGATGTTAAGCACCGCCAAGTCCTTTGGGTTTTAAACTAACGTTTGTAATCCCCGGGCGGATATTGAGTGTATTATACAATCGATGTTTAGGGCTAAGCATAGTGGGGTATCTAATCCCAGTTTGTTTCTTAGCTTTCGTGGGTTCAGGGTAAATAAAGCTACTTTCGTAATTGGGTTTCATACTCTCGAGTGCATATAACAGCTTTGAGAGCGTTCGGCTTTAGTTTGGTTAATCCCCCTAACCACCCTTTACGCCGCTGTCTGTCAACTTGGGCCTCTCGTATAACCGCGGTGGCTGGCACGAGTTTTACCGGCCCTCTTAACCTTAACTAAGTCAAGTTTGCACTTATGGCTTAATATTTATCACTGCTGAGTTCCCTTGAGGGTGTGGCTAAGCAAGGCGTCGTGGGCCAGAAAGGTCTGTGCCTGATGCCAGCTCCTTGTTCCCGAACAGGGCGTTGTGGGCATTCTCACAGGGGGGCGGATACTTGCATGTGTAAGTTTAGTTAGAGTCGATAGTAAAGTCAGGACCAAGCCTTTGTGCTCACGGGGCTTTTTAGGGCCCATCTTAACATCTTCAGTGTTATGCTTTAATTAAGCTACGTTAGC